CCATAGAATTCTGATTATTGCTCTTGTATGTTATGTATTTTTTCGAAAAAAGGGTCGAATTAGAATAACGGATACCGTTGTCATGATTGCCCTTCTATATTATTTCGTTATTCTATGGGATAGAGCTACACTTTTAAAAATGGATCGTCGACTTTACAATTTAAGATATTGATTACTATTGCTATACAACAAGTTTTTATTTTATCTTCGATACCTTTTTATTTTATTTATTTTCTATTTTTTACTTTTTTATAGTAAAAAATGATTCCTTTTGAATAATAGATGTCTTTTACATCCAATTCGAATAATGAGTAAACTTTGTATTTTAATATGATAAAAAATAGAAAATCCAAGCATCATTTTACTTTGGGAATAAATCGAAAAAAGTATCTTTTTAATCTTCTAAGTATTTTTAATCTTCTAAGTATAGAGAATCGTCTTCTAGAGAACCAGATAGGCAATTTTGTGAATCAGCTGAATCGTCGTTTACAAGACATTTTAGTTTTTATCAGGTCTCATTTGAATTCTCACTTAAACGATCTAAAAAATTATCTGAGGAATTATAAATTATATCGGTCTCAATAATCAATAAGGAGGATCATCTGAATGAAGAGAGGGCTTGGCCTCATTATCAAACATATTATTTTTATTTATTTATTAATAAAATATATTATTATTGTTAATAAAATAATGATAATAAAATAATGAAATGACTCCAATTTCGTTTCTGAATCTTTGTAGACTCTAGAAGATTAATTAGTCGTTTTCTTTTCTATTTCGCGGAATGTTTTATTTATTTTATTTAGAATATACATACCATTTTAAGATATTGATTGCTATACAACAAGCTCGTATTTTATCTTCGATACCTTTTCTTAATAATCAACAAGATCAAGTTGGTAGGGATTAAAATATCCCTTCATTTCTATGATCACCGATCCTAGAAGGCCCCTTGACTATTCTGTATAAATGGGTTTGAATCTATTTGTATCGATTAATAGGAGAGGGGCGCATTCAATATCTTCGTAAAAATACGAAGAATAGGGTTTTCTTTGGTGACATAAGATCGAATTGTACAAAAAATAAAAATTTAGGATAATTCGATTTTGACTAATATTTCTGATTAGTAATCAGGAAGCCTCTCTAAAAGAGTAAATTCTTTTTTTTTTAAGAGAAAAATGGGTTTTTTAGATCTTTAGCACAATACATAGATTCTGGATCGATCCAGAATTAAATAATATAGATGGATAGTTTATTTGTTTTCGACTTAGAACTTTTTTTTATAGTAAAGAATGATTCCTTTTGAATAATAGATGTCTTTCACATCCAACTCGAATAATGAGTAACCTTTGTATTTTAAAATGGGAGTTCCAAAAAAACGTACCTCTATCTCAAAAAAGCGTATTCGTAAAAATATTTGGAAACGGAAAGGATATTGGGCAGCCTTAAAAGCTTTTTCGTTGGGGAAATCCCTTTCGACCGGAAATTCAAAAAGTTTTTGTGTGGGACAAAAAAATTCGACCGAAAATGCAAAAGGTTTTTTTGTGCGACAAACAAATAAGTAATCAAAAGTTGTAATAATCTGAATCGACTTGACTCAAAAAGTTTAAAGTTTTTGAATTTCATTTCGAATAGAAAATTCATAATTTCCATTACCTACTGTTTTGGACTAATCAATATGAAATTCAATTCTCCTCGCTCTTATGATTTGTAGAATTAAGAACTCTTCTGTTTACTGAATTCTAAAAAAAAAACTTTTCTTCGAAAAAACAATAAAGAAATGAGAAATGAATCATTAAAAAATGAAAATGAGAAAGGACATTTTTTTAGTTCTATCCCTGGATAGGGGGTAGAACTATCCAGTTACAACAATTCAATCCCAGAAGATCATAAACTAGACGAAAGGTTGAAATTAAGTAAAACGGATCCCGTATAAACGAAAATAATGAACCTTCAAATCCTTATCAATTATTATTCATCAATTTGAATCTTTCCTAAAAAATACTAGATTGAGTTTACTTCTTCAATCTCGACGATTGAATATGAATAGGATATTATCTGTTTTAGCAAGCCGCCATGGTGAAATCGGTAGACACGCTGCTCTTAGGAAGCAGTGCTAGAGCATCTCGGTTCGAGTCCGAGTGGCGGCATGCCATCTTCTAAAAAAGATAGAATAGATCCTATAATGAATTCAATTTATGATTTGTATCCTTGTATCCCGTAATTAAGGGATTCCTTTATTTATTTTTTTTATGATATTTTTAACTTTCGAACATATATTAACTCATATTTCTTTTTCAATCGTTTCAATTGTAATTACAATTCATTTAATAACCTTATTAGTCGATGAAATCGTAAAATTATATGATTCGTCAGAGAAGGGCCTGCTAGCTACTTTTTTCTGTATAACAGGATTATTAGTCACTCGTTGGATTTATTCGGGGCATTTCCCATTAAGTAATTTATATGAATCACTAATCTTCCTTTCATGGACTTTCTC